CAAATATCTCAATTTTCGATTTTTAGATACTTTTTCAGACCTATTCCCGATGCTAAGTAGCAGGCTATCTATTTTTCTTGATATTTTGCACATATCATGGCTAATTCTTCAGAACAAATGTTGTCGAATTCTTCTTCTTCTTCTTCCGAAAAAATTGCGTCTTGGACAATGGACTCTGAGGATGGATAATATTTCGAGTAATTGGTCACATGATCTTCTTCTTGCGTTCCAAGAAAAGATTCATCGAAAGTCACCATTGACATTCATATGGACACATCAGGTATCGCCAAATGTTTGGGATTTCTTCTATTCAATCCTTTTCCTTCTTCTTGTTGCTGGGTATCTCGTTTGTACACATCTTATCTTTGTTTTACGAGCCTCCAGTGAGTTACAGACAGAGTTCGAAAAGGTCAAATCTTTGGTGATTCCATCATACACGATTGAGTTTATAAAACTTAAGAATGGGTATCCTCCACCGGAACCGAATTCCTTCTGGTTAAAGGAGCTCTTTCTGGTTGTTCTGGAACAATTCACTTTTTCGAGAAATACGAGACATCTAAGTCATAAAAGTAAAGAGATCCATTCATTTATAAGAAGAAGAGGATATGCAAATAGAATGTTGAAGGCTGATTGGTCTGATGATAAAATAGAATCCTGGGTCGGGAGCACTCATGCGGTTTATGATGAAGAAAGAGAATTCTTGGCTCAGTTCTCCGCTTTAACGCCAGAAAAAAGGATTGATCAAATTCTATTGAGTCTGACGCATAGTGATCATTTTTCAAAGAATGAGTCTGGTTATCAAATGATTGAACAACCGGGAGCAATTTACTTAAGACACTTAGTTGACATTCATCAAAAGTCTCTAATGAATTATGAGTTCAATACATCTTGTTTAGCAGAAAGACGGGTATTCCTTGCTCATTATCAGACAATCACTTATTCACAAACTTCGTGTGGGGCTAATAGTTTTCATTTCCCATCTCATGGAAAACCCTTTTCGCTCCGCTTAGACCTATCCCCCTCGAGAGGTATTTTAGTGATGGGTTCTATAGGAATTGGACGATCCTATTTGGTAAAATACCTAGCGACAAACTCCTATGTTCCTTTTATTACGGTATTTCTGAGGAAGTTCCTGGGTCAAAAGGAGACTAAAAGTTTTTTTGACTATGATACTGATGACGAGATGGACGATATTGGGAATGTTCCCAGCACTAGTGAGAGTGACGAGGAGCTTGATGATAGTTACGATAGCGATGTTGACGTTGAAAAGGATCTGAGGTATCTAGCTGTGGATCAGGATGTGGATCATATTCTATTCGAGATGGGAAAGAGAACAGAGCCATTTTATATCTTATTTCAATTCGAATTAGTAAAAATAATGTCTCCTTGCATAATATGGATTCCAAACATTCATGATCTGAATGTGAATGAGTCGAATTACTTATCCCACGGTCTATTAGTGAAGTATATCTCCATGAATTGTGAAAGATCTTCCACAAATCTTGTTATTGCTTCGACTAATATTCCTCAAAAAGTGGATCCCTCTCTAATAGCTCTGAATAGATTAAATACATGCATGAAGATACGAAGGCTTCTTATTCCACAACGACGAAAGCACCTTTTCACTCTTTCTTCTACTAGGGGATTTCACTTGGAAAAGAAAATGTTCCAGACTAATGGATTCGGGTCCATAACCCTGAGTTCCAATGTACGAGATCTTGTAGCACTTACCAATGAGGCCCTATCGATTAGTATTACAGGGAAGAAATCAATTATAGATACTAATACAATAAGATTCGCTCTTCATAGACAAACTTGGGGTTTCCGATTCGATAAAATACCGATTGCGGATCATGGGATCCTTTTCTATCAGATAGGAAGGGCTCTTGCACAAAATGTACTTCTAAGTCATTGCCTTATAGATCCTATATCTATCTATATGAAGAAGGAATCATGTGACGCAGTGGATTCTTATTTGTACAAATGGTACTTCGAACTTGGAACGAGCATGAAGAAATTAACGATACTTCTTTATCTTTTGAGTTGTTCTGCCGGATCGGTCGCTCAAGATCTTTGGTCTCCACCCGGACCCGATGAAAAAAATGGGATCGCTTCTTGTGGACTCGTTTATAATGATTCTGCTCTAGTTCATGGCCTATTAGAAGTAGAAGACGCTCTGGTGGGATTGGAATCCTTACGGACAGAAAAAGATAATGATCTAGTGCCATTGCTTATTTTGCCCAAACTAAGGAATCCCTTAGATATGATGAAAAATGGATCTTGTTCTATCTTTGATCGTAGATTTCTCTATGACAATGAAAAATATGAATCGGGATTGGACGAATATGGATCGGGATTGGACGAATATGGATCGGAATTGGACGAAGGATTGAGCAGTCCGAAATTGGTAGAATATGACGAATACTTCCTCGAAGAGTTCGAGTCGGAACAGAGCGAGCTGGATTTATTCAATCACATAGTTTGGGCTCCTAGAATATGGAACCCCCCGTGCTTTCTATTTGATTCGATCGTAAGGCCCACTGATTTGGGATTTCCCTATTGGGCCAGGTCATTGCGGGACAAGTGGATCATTAATGATGAGCTTGAAGAGAATGATTCGGAGTTCTTGCAGAGTGGAACCGTGCCGTACCCGGCACGAGCTAGATCTTTCAACGAACAGGGCTTTTTTGCACTAAACCGAGTCATTTGGGACCCTGCAGATCCAATCTTTTTCCTATTCCAAGATGAGCATGAGCTCCCTGTCTCTGTGTTTTCAAATCGAGAATTCTTTGCAGATGAAGAGATAGAGCTTTTAATTTCCAAAAAGAAAAAGAAGGCTTCGAAATATATGCAGAAAAGCTTGTTTATCCATAATAAGAAAGAGAAAGACAAGCACTTTGAATTGTTGATTAATCGCCAGAGATGGCTTAGAACCAATAGTTCATTATTTCAATCGAATGAACTTTTCCGTTATATTACTCTATCCGTGAGTTATCAGTATTTATCAAATCTGTTCCTATCTAACGGAACACTATTGGATCAAATGACAAAGACATTGTTGAGAAAAGGATGGATTTTCCCGGATGAAATGAAAATTGGAAAATAACAAATACGCATGTCTGATGAAATGGTTGTTGCTATCTGCTGCAATAACGAATCATTGGTTTGACTGAATAACTAAATACAATTCCAAGATCTCCGATCGATATTTATATAGAAATATCGATCGATCCGAGATCTTGGAATTGCTCATTCAATGAGCATTCTCAATATTATGCCTTGAAGAGGACTCGAACCTCCACGCTCTTTAGCACGAGATTTTGAGTCTCGCGTGTCTACCATTTCACCACCAAGGCATCTTGAGAGTGATTCGTATTCCATGAATATGATATCCATCTAGTGTGATGTATGGAATATACCACAAAGGTGGAGTGTTGGAGTCTTTCTATTGATCGGTCATATAGTAAAATCGAATTCAAATAATTTTGAAATAAAATCTAGTCAATCGAATTCAAATAATTTTGAAATTACGTATAAAATCTAGTCAATCGAATTCAAATAATTTTGAAATTACGTATAGTAAATAGTCAATCGAATTCAAATAATTTTGAAATTACGTATAAAATCTAGTCAATCGAATTCAAATAATTTTGAAATTACGTATAAAATCTAGTCAATCGAATTCAAATAATTTTGAAATTACGTATAAAATCTAGTCAATCGAATTCAAATAATTTTGAAATTACAAGATAAAACAATAGGGGGGTTCAAATGAGTACGAAATCTTTTCCACTCGGTAGTATAGCATCCTTATCCATGAGGATAATTAATAAACTTAAAACAAACAATAGGGGGGTTCTAATGATTATGAAATTTTTGCCACTCGGTAGTATAGCATCCTTATCCATGAGGATAATTAATTCGGTCGTTGTGGTCGGACTCTATTATGGATTTCTGACCACATTCTCCATCGGGCCCTCTTATCTCCTACTTTTCCACGCTCAGATCAAAGTTCTAAAAGAAGGAGAAAAAGAAATCGATAAGGCGGTAGCAGCAACAACTGGTTTAATTACGGGACAGCTCGTGATGTTCATATCGATCTATTATACGCCTCTGCATCTAGCATTGGCTAGACCTCATACAATAACTTTCCTAGCTCTATCCTGTTTTTGGCTTCTTTTCTATTGGTACAATTACGAAAACTTTTCTGGTAAACGTAAACCTATTAGGAAATATTTACTGCATAATCCCAGCATTCAAAGTATATACCTTATTAGTCTCATTTATCAATTATTGAACCATTTCTTTTTCCCAAGTTCAATGTTAGCCAGATTAGTCAAGATTAATATGTTTCGATACAACAACAAGATGTTATTTGTAACAAGTGGTTTTGGTGGTTGGTTAATTGGTCACATTTTATTCATGAAATTGGTTAAATTCGTATTAGTCTGGATACAGCAAAATCATATTGTTAGAGCGAATAGGTACATTCTATCTAATGATTACCTTTTCCATGTGTTTGGATTTTATCGGAATTTTATCGGCGATTTGAGAAAATCTATGAATCGATTCAGTACTATTCTCGTTTTTTTTATCTGTCTCTGCACTTTAGGCAGAATGCCCTCACCTTTTTTCACTTATCAAATAAACCCAGAAATGCGAAAAAAGACTTCCGAAGTGAGCGAAGTGAACGAAGAGAACGAAGTGAAAGAAAAGAAAGAAGTGAAAGAAAAGAAAGAAGTGACAGAAGTGAAAGAAGTGACAGAAGTGAAAGAAAAGAAAGAAGTGAAAGAAGAGAACGAAGTGAACGATCCTTCTACCGCCCTTTATATTTCGAAGTTACACAGACTTATGGAAAGCAGTCAAACTTTAAAGACTGGGAAAAAAGATAGTTCGCAGTTCGACATACTTCAAGACGCCAGCAATATCCCAACTTCTGTTCCTGCGAATCCAGATAGTTCGAAATTCGACGGACTTGAAGACGCCAGCAATATCCCAACTTCTGTTCCTGCGAATCCAGATAGTTCGAAATTCGACGGACTTCTAGACACCAGCCTATTGTATGAAAAACCCCTTCTTGTTTCTATTCTTTTCGACTATAACCGTTGGAATCGTCCAATGCGATATATAAAAAACAAGCTATTCGAACAAGCGGTAAGAAATGAAATGTCAGACTTTTTTTTTTATACATTTAAAAATGATGGAAAAGAAAGAATTTCTTTTTCACATCCACCTAGTTTAGCCATTTTCCGGGAAAAGGTAGAAAGACATCTTTCTTTTTCTACAAAAGAAAAATTCTTGTCTGATGAACTTTACAATGATTGGATTTATAACAATGAACAAAAAAAGAAAAACTTAAGTAATGAATTTTCTAAGAGAATTGCAGTTTTAGACAAAAAAGAACTTTTAAAGATAAATGTATTAGAAAACAACAAAATTCGATTATGCAATGAAAACAAAGAATATTTCCTAAACGAATACGATCCTTTCTTAAATGGATCCTATCGTGGAGTAATAAAAAGATTACTGCTCTCCTCTATTAGATTTCTAGTGGAAAGGGCAACGGTAACAATAAGAAAGAAACCCTCGATGATAATTCTAAAAGAAGAGGAAAGGAAATTACCAAAACAAAAAAATCGGAGATTAGTCTTATTCTTAAGAAAACAAAATGAGATGGAAGATACAATTTGGTGGCTAAATAAAATTATGAGTCTCCTTGTTAGTGACTATAATTATGCTGAATCTGAACAGAAAATAGATGGAGTTGATACAAAATCCCCATCAGCAGAATTTCAGGATTTCATCTCTTTTATAAAAGAGTCCTTGGCTCAACCTCATCCGAGGCTGTTAATCGGTAAAGTGCCTATTGGATTCAAAGAAATGAGCAAAACAGTTCCTCGCTGGCCATACAAACTACTCGATGAATTAGAAGTACTACAGAACAAAGAACAAGCCGACAAGGCGGGCATAGAACAGGTGGATGATATTCGCGAAATACCAGCCAGACGTCTCATTCTTTTTAGGCAAAAAGAAGAATCCGAAGAAGAATCCGAAGAAGAATCCGAAGAAGAATCCAAAAAAGAAAAAGCAAGCCCCCAACTAATTTTTAAACGTTATATACCAGGACCACAATTGCGAGATTTAATAAAAGGTTCCATGCGTGCTCAAAAACGTAAAACGGGTACTTGGTCAGTGTGGCAACCATCTGAACATTCCAGTTTTTTTTTGATTAGAACAGATTCTTTTTTAAATAAGTTCGTTAACTTTTGGTATGTTATTAAAGGAATTTTTCTAAAGGATATGAGAAAAATCTCAGAATTTGAATTTTCGGCTTATTACCCTTCTTTCGAAGATTTTTGGAGAAAGATAAAAGACGAAAAAAAAAAAGAGGAGAGAAATAAAACGACAATGAACGAACGAGACGCCAAAGTAAGAAAGGCTGAATTACTTTGGAGTCAACTTATATGCGGTCACATTATAAGGACTTTCTTTCTAGTCACTCAGTCAAATATTAGAAAAGAGATTATAATACCTTTATTGATAATAGCTAAAAATATTGGCCGTTTATTATTATGTCAATATCCTGAGTTCTCGGAAGATTTAAAAGAGTGGGAGAAAGAAGTACATTTTATATGTACCTATAACGGTGTTGTATTCTCCGAAAATGAATTTCCTGAAAACTGGCACGAGGAGGGTATCCAGATAAAGGTAGTATATCCTTTCCACCTAAAACCTTGGCACAGCTCTAAGTCTAGGCCTTCTGATCGATATATAAGAAACTCTTTTTATTTAACAACTTGGGGACAGGCAACAGACATTCCTTATGGAGCTCCCAAAGGCTCACAATTGTTTGACTTTTTTAAACCTATAGAAAAAAAACTCTACAAAAAAATTGAAAAATTTCGAAAGAACAAATCGATTATTTTTATTCAAAACCTTCTATTTAATCTATTTATTAATATTAATAAGAGATTGAAAAAAGGATTATCAAAAAACCTTTCAAACGTAAATACAAATTTAGAATTTGAATTAAGTGACAAATCAAGAATTAATAATGAGATGATTCATGAATCATCCATGGAAACCCAATTCATGAATTTGACAAATGATTCATTGACACAAAAAAGAATGAGAGATCTGGCTAATAGAAGAAGTATAATCAGAAATCAAATGGATCAAATTTCAAAAATTGGAAATATTAGCCCTAACAAAACACATTATGGTGTTAAAAGATTAGAATCACTCCAAAATATTGTTCAAATATTTAAAAGAAGAACTGCTCGATTAATCGGTAAATCAGAATATTTTTTTGAATTTTTTATGGAAAAGATATATGTGGATCTATTTCTATATATTTTCAATATTTCCAGAATTTATACACAAAAATTTTTTCTTGAATCAACAAAAAAAATTTTGGATAAATCAAGAAAAAATAATGAAAGAAATCAAGAAGGGGTTGATAGAACAAATAAAAATCCAATTGAGTTTATTTTGACTCTACAAAAATCACATTTTTTGTTTAGTCGTTTGCTTAGTAGAAAGATTAATAAGAATTCGAGAAGTCATTCTGATTTATCTTTTTTGTCACAAGCCTACGTATTTTACAAATTATCACAAACCCAACTAATTAACTTATCTAAGTTAAGATCTGTCTTTCAATATTACGGAACATCTTTATTTCTTAAGACTGAAATAAAAGATTATTTTGGAGCACAAGGAATAATTCATTCCGAACTAAGGACTAAGAAACTCCCAAATTCTGGAATGAATCAATGGAAAAACTGGTTAAAAAGTAATTATCAATACGGTTTATCTAAGAGAAAATGGTCTGAATTATTAGCAAAAAAATGGCGAAATAAAATCAATAAATATTGTCGGGGTGGAAAAAAAAAAAAAAAATGGAATTCAGATGAAAAAGAACAATTAATTAATTCCAATTACCAAAATGCAAAAGACCTTTTATTGTTATTACCGAATGAAAAGGAAAATTTTCAAAAAAACCATAAATATGAGTTTTTATCATATAAATTTCTTTTTCATGAGGATAAGAAGGATTCATATAGTTATAGGATACCATTCCAAGGAAATAAAAATAAAGAATTTTCTTATACTAATAATTACAACATACATAAAGGCAATTTAATTGATATGTGGCGGAGTTTCCCCATCACTAATTATTTAAATATTATGGATATAGAGAAAAATACGGATAGAAAACATTTTGATTGGAAAATTATCCATTTTGGTCTTAACAAGAAAGGTCGTATTGGAGCCTGGATCCATATCAGTACTAGCAGTAATAAGAATACTAAGGTTGAACCTGAACCTAAGAATTGTCAAATTGTTGATGAATTTGATATTCATGAGGAAGGGAAACTTTTTGATGAAAAAGAAAAAGCAAGAATTGAGAAAGAAAAGAAACGATTTTTGGAAGATAAGAAAGATATTTGTTGTAAAAAAATTGAGCAAATTAACCTTTCACATCAAAAGAAAAACCTTTCACATCAAAAGAAAAACCTTTTTGATTGGATGGGAATGAATGAAGAAATACTAAGTCGTCCTGTATCGATAGAATCTTGGTTCTTCCCAGAATTTGTCTTACTTTATAATGCATATAAAATGCAGCCCTGGACTATACCAATTAATTTTCTTCTTGCAAATTATGAACAATACAATGAAGATAGAATTCAAAAAGTAACTCGTAACGATTTTTTAGTTCGATTTAGCGTACTTAAAAAATTTCAAATGTATATCAAAAAACACACCAGTGAAAAAAAAAAAAGTCTTAGTACACACCAAGACTTTCTTTACGTGGAGCCAAACTTGGTTCATTTGCAAATGGACTGGGATAATTGGGTGGAGAAGGAGGACGTGTTAAGAACTGTCGACCTAGGTGTTCTGTTGCTTCAGTTGCAACAAGAAAAAGGGCGAAAAGGGTTTGTTCTATCCTTTATTAAAAGTGGAGATTTATATCTGGATCTAGGGTTAAACAAAGGCCTTATACCTGTATCAACATTGCTGCAAAACGGAGTATTGATTATTGAACCAATTCGCCTGTCTATTCATAAGAAGGATAGGAGATTTATTACGTATCAAATCATGGGTCTTTCATCGGTTTATAGGCGTAAACAACAGCAAAGCCCTTATCGTCAAAAAAGATCCAAAGACAAAAACAATTCTGATTTGCTTATTCTTGAAAATATTTTATCGTCTCGACGTCGTCGAGAATTTAGAATTCTTATTTGTTTAAACTCAAGGAATAATAAAGGTGTGGATAAAAACCCAGTACATTGCAATGGGAATAGGGTAAATAAAGGTAGTCAATTTTTTGATAAAAGAAAAGATCTTGATCGAGATAAAAAGAAACTTATCAAATTCTTTCTTTGGCCCCATTATCGATTAGAAGATTTAGCTTGTATGAATCGTTATTGGTTCGATACTAATAACGGTAGTCGTTTTAGTATATTAAGAATACGTATGTATCCACGATTAAAAAGGTAGTCGTTTTAGTATATAAAGAATACAATACATATGTATCCACAATTTAAAACTCATTTATGATAGATTTATCTTAGATATTCCTTATCATCTAGTAGATAAATAGATGCGCACACGCCTTGTCTTACATCCAATTTCGATACAGGATACTAATTCGATAACGTATCAATTAGATCCAGAAAAGAATCAACCGAATTTTCTTTATTCATTCATTTTTATAAAATGAGTGAATAAGGGAATTCGGATTATTATGTGTACAAGAGAAAAATAGCTGGCATTATTATTACTGATCGGAAAAATTCCATATTTGGTAAAAAAAAAGGAAGGTTTCAATTTTATGACAAAAAAATCATTCATATCTGTTATTTCGCATGAAGAAAACAGGGGGTCCGTTGAATTTCAAGTATTCCTTTTTAGCAATAAGATAAAAAGACTTACTTCACATTTGAAATTGCACAAAAAAGACCATTCATCTCACAGAGGTATACGAAAAATTCTAGGAAAACGGCAACGACTACTGGCTTATTTGTTTAAAAAAGATAAAGTACGTTATAAAGAATTAATCAGTCAATTGAAAATTCGAAAGCTAAAATAAAAACACGTTAATTTGAAGAGTCATCAATTCAAATTAGATTACTAAGTATGGCACCTTAAGGTATAATCATACTTTCAAAAATGGAATAAATCAAAGTATTTTGGGCCTCCTCTTTTTATTTATTTTCTAATAAGCCGATCCAATCCAGAACTCGATTAATTGAAAAATTCTGGTAAATCATTGATTCATCTGGTATTTGAATATGTGGTTCATTTACTTTACTAGAACTAGATCGAAAATTAATGAAGTTAAAAAAAATTAGAGATTCAATGTCACATTCAGTAAAGATTTATGATACATGTATAGGATGTACTCAATGTGTACGAGCTTGTCCTACAGATGTATTAGAAATGATACCTTGGGATGGATGTAAGGCTAAACAAATAGCTTCTGCTCCAAGAACAGAGGACTGTGTTGGTTGCAAGAGATGTGAATCTGCCTGTCCAACCGATTTTTTAAGTGTTCGAGTTTATTTAGGGCCTGAAACAACCCGCAGTATGGGTCTAGCTTATTGATACGTTTCAGAAAAGTCCACCTATTCTATTTGGATTTTTTTTTACCGACAAAAACCTGTACCGTACCCTAACTAAATCAATTTCGGGTACGGGTTTTGTTTTTTTGGCTCAAGTGTATCTTGTCTTTACCATGAATTATTTTCCTTGGTTAACTACAATTGTAGTTTTGCCCATAATTGCAGGTTCTTTTATTTTCTTTCTTTCTCATAGAGGAAATAAGGTTATCCAGTGGTATACTATATGTATTTCAATGCTCGAGCTACTTCTAACAGCCTACGCATTCTGTTATCATTTCCAGCCGGACGATCCATTAATCCAACTGGCAGAAGATTATAAATGGATCTATTTTTTTGATTTTCACTGAAGATTAGGAATAGATGGACTTTCGATAGGACCCTTTTTACTGACGGGACTCATCACCACTTTAGCTACTTTAGCGGCTTGGCCGGTTGGTTACTCGAGATTCTCGATTATTCTATTTCCTTATGTTAGCAATGTACAGTGGTCAAATAGGATCGTTTTCGTCCCGAGACCTTTTACTTTTTTTCATAATGTGGGAATTAGAATTAATTCCTGTTTATCTACTTTTATCTATGTGGGGAGGAAAGAAACGTCTCTACTCAGCTACTAAGTTTATTTTGTATACTGCAGGGGGTTCCATTTTCCTATTAATGGGAGCTCTGGGTGTTGGTTTATATGGTTCTAATGACCCAACATTCAATTTCGAAACATTAGTTAATCAATCGTATCCTCTGGCATTAGAAATAATATTATATATTGGATTTTTTATTGCTTTTGCTGTAAAATTACCGATTATTCCCTTACATACATGGTTACCAGATACCCATGGAGAAGCACATTACAGTACTTGTATGCTTCCAGCGGGAATGTTTTAAAAAATGGGAGCATATGGATTGGTTCGTATCAATATAGAACTATTACCCCATGCTCATTTTCGATTTTCTCCTTGGTTAATAATAATGGGCACAATACAAATAATCTATGCAGCTTCAACATCTTTCGGACAACGTCATTTCAAAAAAAGAATAGCCTATTCCTCTGTATCTCACATGGGTTTCATAATTCTAGGAATTAGTTCTATAACTGATACGGGACTTAATGGAGCTATTTTACAAATAATCTCTCACGGCTTTATTGGTGCTGCACTTTTTTTCTTAGCGGGAACTAGTTACGATAGAATACGTCTTGTTTATCTCGACGAAATGGGCGGAATAGCTATTCCAATGCAAAAAATATTCACATTTTTCAGTAGCTTTTCACTGGCATCTCTTGCGTTACCGGGCATGAGTGGTTTCATTGCAGAATTAATAGTATTTTGTGGAATAATTACCAGCCAAAAATATCTTTTACTAGCCAAAATACTAATTTAGAATAGCAATTGGAATGATATTAACTCCTATTTATTCATTATCTATGTCACGTCAAATGTTCTATGGATATAAGTTATTTAATATTCCAAACTCTTATTTTTAAGATTCTGGACCGCGCGAGTTATTTGTTTCGACTTCTATCTTTCTACCAATAATAGGTATGGGCATTTACCCAGATTTCGTTCTCTCACTATCAGTGGAGAAGATGGAAGCTATTCTATACAATTTTTTTTGATAGATAGTTTTCCTTTCATTTCATTAAATGAAAAAAAAAGAAGTCTTTCCTCTTTTTTACATAAAGTCAAGAAGAAGAAAGACTGAATTGAAATTAGAATCAGTCAAGTCATGTTTGACGTTTGCGAGAACTATTTCAAACTTTCTTTAAAAGGTTCTCGCCTGGTTATAAGAAACCTTGTCCTATGTTTAGATTCGTAAGACCCTTTCTTCAATTTCATTAAGTGTTAATGTAAATGAACCATAACTATGTAGCCCTATTCCTAATAGGTTGACCCCAAAATAACATATCCAAATTATAAGAAAGCCTATAAAAGCCACAATTGCAGAATCGGCACTCTGCAAATTTTTATTTGTTCGAATATGTAAATAAATTGAAAATATGGTCCAAGTAATAAATGCCCAAGTTTCCTTTGGGTCCCAATTCCAATATGATCCCCATGCCTCATTGGCCCATACCGCTCCTGAAAGAATACCTATGGTTAAAAAGATAAATCCTAGACTAATAACACAATAACCCCAATGATCCAGTTGTTCAATCAAGCGAGATTTGTAATAATTTCGAACCGAAAGGGGAGATTGTAAAATCTTGCCTTTTTCATTCATGTATTGAATCTCACCGAAGAAAAATGACTCGTTTAATAAATGTTTTCTTTTATCAAAAATCCTTATTATATCTTTTTGTATATCTTTTTGAAATGTAATGATTAAAAGTGCTATTGATAATAATGATCCGCATAAAAGAGCTGCATAACCCAAGACCATCATACTTACATGCATCATTAACCACTGAGATTGGAGGGCGGGTACTAATATTGCGGATTGATGCATTTCCGTTAAGAGACCCGAAGTAGCAAACCCTTGGGTAAAAATAGCACTTGGCGCGATTATTGCACTTAGATTATTTTTGTGTTTTTTAAAATAAAGAATCATATGAATAATGTAGAAACTCCAAGAAAGGAAGATTAATGATTCATATAGATCACTTAATGGGAAATGTTTCCAATAAATCCAATGAGTAATTAATAATCCTGTTAGACAGAAAAAAGTAATTATCATGCCTTTTTCAAATGAATCATATAGTCCTACTATCTCATTGACTAATAAAGTTATCAACTGAAGTGTAATTACAACGGAAACCATTGAAAAGGAAATATGAGTTAAAATGTGCTCTAAAGTCGAAAATATCATAAAAAAAAAATCCTTCAGGAAATGGAAATCAAAAATTTAATTCATTTCATTATTCATTATAGAACGATTGAATCCTTTTGAGAATTTGTACGATGCCATGCCGCCACTCGGACTCGAACCGAGATGCTCTCGCACTGCTTCCTAAGAGCAGCGTGTCTACCAATTTCACCATAGCGGCGGTTTCTTTGAAATCATAATAGCTCTTTTTTAGTCAATCGTCCAGATTGGAGGAGTTAATTCAATGCAATATTTTTTCCGAAACGTTCAAATTGATGAATAAAAAAATAGAAATTGAAACATTTATTTTTCATATTTCATAATAAGATATACTACATATTTGAAGTTAATTTTATGGTACTGTTTTAATTTGTCAATGGACTTTCATGTAGTTTATGTTTTCTTGAAATGTGAAAAGGAACTCTTGTAACTAGAATATTCTATATTTCATCCCGAACTATACCTCAATAAACTTTGTAATTTTTGGTAATAAAAAATGAATTATTTAGCTGATTTCAAAAATATAAAATAACAAATACATTGATTTTTTCCATATCTAAAAAAGAAAAATAGGATTTTTTTGATGCGAAGCATTGGAGGTTTTTCTTTTATGTTAATAGATAGTTTTCCATACAAACCAAAATTACCGGTAGGATTTTTCTTGTGTCTATAAGTTATCTTAGGTTTCAACAAACCAATTAAGTTAAGTATTGAACCAGAGATGTCATATAAAAAAAAGTTTTGATCTCAATTGAAACGTACTTCCAAAACAGAAAAAAAATTCTTCGTGCATAATATCCAATTTTATAGAATTCTTAATTAAGTTAAGTAAGGGCTTTTCGATTGATTTGAGAGAGGTAGGTATGTATATAGCAATTCCGAGAAATAATGATTTCAAGAGTTACAGTTTTGAACTAAATATTTCCTATTTGCCTTTTCAAATTGAAAAATATACATACAATTAATAGATAGAAAAAACCTTTTTTATTTTATTGTGTTGTGACAAAACAAAAACGTTGATGGGGAAAAAATCCCCATCTTATAAATGAAAAAATAGATAAAAAAAAAGTACCATTTTATGGTCAACATAATAGTTCGTATTTTACATATAATAAGACAAAATAAAGTTCCAATTTTCTAATTTTATACAGTTCAAAACATTAATTAGGGAATGCAAAGCATTAATTCCATATTGAAATTTTTTATTTTTTCTATTTTAGACTCTAGGTGAAAAAAAAATTATTTTAAATTTGTTATAAGATTTTTTTGACTTAGGCCAATTTAGATTGTTTGTATTTCTAGTGGATTTATGACACGACCAAAGTTATTAGACTTAGACAAAGTTGATTTATCGGAATAAAGAGATTTTCCTATTGAAAGAGCTTTTAACGCTGCCCAATATCCCTTTTTTTTCCAAATATTTTTACGAATATGCTTTTTGGAAATAGAAGTACGTTTTTTTGGAACTGCCATTGAAAATGGATTATTCATTGTTGTAGTTGGATGTGAAAGACATCTATTGGTCAAACGAATCTTTGTTTCCTATTCATTATCCATGTATTTAGATTCTAGACGATAC